AAAATATTGGCGATTTAAGAGACGACTTATCATTATTCATTCTATTATAATATAAAAATGTTCAACTTTCTTTTCTAAATTACTCTCTAACTTATTAGTTTTAGTTAGAATTATATTAAAAAATTATATAAAAAATTAGAAATTATACACTTTCGAATTAAATTAGTAGTATTAGTTATTAGTATTAGAAAGTAAAGAAAATAAAAGCCCCTTATCGGATTTGAACCGATGACTTACGCCTTACCATAGCGTTACTCTACCACTGAGTTAAAAGGGCCTAGTTGGTTTAATTTCTGAATGAGTCACTAGGTAAATAAGATCTATCTATGTATATCTATGTATATATATATTAAATATATATACAGTAGTTAGTAGCTCATTTAGGAACGAGAATTTGAATTTACTTCAAATTTACTTAACGGAATTTTTGGTGCTTTTTTCGAATATTGGATTTGATAAATATCAATGCAATGAATTATTTTACTTTAAATTCCCCTATCGAAATAGAACAAAATTCATTTGATTTATACATACATGTACTCACCAATTTGACATAGATCCAAGATATTTTATCTTGACATGTGACCAAGAGATGCGGACTGTCCCCTGAACAAAAATTTTAGAAAAAAACAAGATTTTCGATAACTTATCAATCCATCTTTCTTCCCTGATTTGACGATGGATTCCGTTTTAAGTTCCTGGCTTAGTGTTAGATATACCTATTTCTTAACAATGAGGCAATTAATGAAGGTAAAGTGAAAAAAAAATGAAACTAAACCCTCTTCTATGTTTTTTTATGTCAGACCAATCACTTTTTGAAAAGATTCTGTACTAGACTATATATTCGATTCTTTTTTATTTTTTTATAGAATTGTGATTAGAATATGAATAGAAATGTCAAATCAAAAAATTATATGGAATCTTAAAAGATAGAAAAAGCCTTCGAAGCTCTAGTCATACTATTTCATTATATTGACAATTTTCAAAAACTGATCATACTATGATCATAGTATGATGGTGGTCGAGCAAGTATGCCCCCATCGTCTAGTGGTTCAGGACATCTCTCTTTCAAGGAGGCAGCGGGGATTCGACTTCCCCTGGGGGTAGGGTACTACGAAAGGAAGTTGATCATAGATTATTCATAAAGCTAGAGTTGATTCTTCCTGGGTCGATGCCCGAGCGGTTAATGGGGACGGACTGTAAATTCGTTGGCAATATGTCTACGCTGGTTCAAATCCAGCTCGGCCCAAAAATTCGCTGTCTACCATGAAATGATATAACCTTTTTTGTTTTGCATAAATGCCAGAGAAGGGTAAGAATAAAAAAACCAAATTTGTTGATATATTTCTACTTTGATTTTTTCTTTATTTCTTGTGTCTAGTTACTTTTTTGTTTCCATAAATTCGGATCTTGCTAAGAATCCAGATTCATATCGGGATCCTTTAAAATATAAACTTTAATGAACAGAGTAAAGAAAAAAAGATTTTTTTTATTGAAAAATCGATTATCAATCAATTTGCTAATAACGAAATGATTACCAGTAATTCGTCTTACTTTATATCCATGTAGATATCAATATATCACTTGTGATTCTCTTTGTTATAACACACTGATTTGAATCTAAAATTTAAATGATTAAAATGAAATCATAAGAAGGAAAAGGAATATGGTATGGATGTTATCCACTTGATTTCCATGGGATTGTAGTTCAATTGGTCAGAGCACCGCCCTGTCAAGGCGGAAGCTGCGGGTTCGAGCCCCGTCAGTCCCGGTGGATTCAATAAAAAAAACATCAATTCCTGTTTTTGTTTCTGGGCAAGGGGATAAAAAGGCAGAATTTCATTTCCAATAAATAGTCTTTTTTGTTTTGCTTTTTTTTTTTCTTTTTTCAGCAAACAAAAGTTGGTATTTCCTTTATTTTAACTAGCACCGATTGATGGTAACATATATGAATTGGTACAATTATTGAGAGCATTCATCATATTCAAGACTCCAAGAACGAGATACTGTACGGGGGTTCTGGTTTTTTCGATTGATCTTCATTCGTGTATGAAAATGGAATAGGATAGCGTATAATACGTTTCTCAAGAACACCTATATATACTTTTTCTTCTACGAAGGAATTTAACATATCTTGAAGACAAGGAAAGAGGATATTAAAAAAATAAAGATAAAATAAGTCTTCCCTAATGAAGATGCTCTTTTTAAAGATTAGAGTCGATGTCGAAGAAAGAACTGGTAATCAAATTCAAATAGTGAATTTGTTTGATGGAATATTCGATTTTTTTACTGGGACTCGTCTTTATCACACTCCCTTTCTTTGTTTTCCAAAAAAGTTAGATCAGTAAAAAAAAAATTTAGAATTGAAAATTTAACTTCTTACCTTTTTTTCTCTATTTCAGTTCTATTCTTTATTTGAGGTTATTTAGAAACTATTTTTGTAAACAATGGAAGTGGAAAAGGTGGTTTTTTTATGATACTTCATTAGATGATTGTACAAGGAAAGTGATAGGTTATAGAAAAGAAAGCATGGAAAAAGAATGATAAATAAATAATTTTTGATTGGATCAGGAATAAAATTATGTATTCGGTGTGGATAAAAGATCTTCCTATGTTATACTATTCAATTCTCGACGATGAATCGATTTGATAGCTCAGATATTGTTATTCATGATATTAATTTCATTCGATATCATCGAAATATAATTCATCCGATTGAATTTACAAGCGAAAGATTTCTCATCTCTATGGGATTAAATCCCGAGGTATTCCAAAGAAAAAAGATGAAATTATGGAAGTAAATATTCTTGCATTTATTGCTACTGCACTCTTCATTCTCGTTCCTACTGCTTTTTTGCTTATAATTTACGTAAAAACGGTTAGTCAAAATGATTAATTTGAATAAAATTTGACTATCAATGACAAAAAGGATTTAAATCTCTCGTCTTAAAAGGAATGGATTAGACTCAGTAGTATCCTAAGAGTCCCGGTAGTATGGTAGAAAGAAATAGATTAATCTATTTCTTTCTACCATACTACCCATTATGATTATTGGTTATTGTAATGTATAAAGTTTTAATGTATAAAGATACAAGTGAAATATCTTAATATAAAGGAATCCACCTATATCTATCTTTATTCTTCATAAATGCCAATATTAATTAAAAAAATATAATTAATTAAATATAATATGTAATGTACATACTTTCTCAATTTCATTTGTTTGTTTGATCCATTTGATACAGATAATCCAAACCCGAGGAATTCGATAGTAACTTCTTCAGATTTCGAAAAGGGGTACTCCACCAATGGTTAACCTTTGAAACCCCGATAGAAAAATCTAAAATGAGTCCATAAAACAAAACATAAATCCAATTTCTAAAATAAAACAAATAGAATACATTCTTCTACTCTAATTCAATAGTCTAGAATTTTAATTAAAAACTTAAAAAAGATTTGCCGAACGATCTAGAAAATAGAAAACCAAAACAATTGATAGAGATTGATTCCTAACTCAATTAGTAGTACCTCTAGAGTCCACTTCTTCCCCATACTACGAGGGAAAGGGAAAATGTAAAAACTACCATTAAAGCAGCCCATGCGAGACTTACTATATCCATGTGAATTCTGTCCCCTATTTCTATGAATATGAAAAAACTATTCCATTATTGTTCACTAATAATAGTGAAATCACTGGCGCAGAGTCAAAAAAAGGGAAGGGATTTGGTCTCAACACCATTGATGAACCACTCCAAAAGATCCACTTATCTTATAATAAGTTCTTATCGAATTTGCAGTAGAATCGGCAAAGATGTAAACACAAGCAAACTACGAGCATAGGGACACCTGTAGAAGTATCCAAAGAATCTTACTCACATATAGAATAGAAAGACTAAGACTTATTCTTTCTTTTTTTTATTGCCCTTCATTCTTCATTTTTGTAAGTAAAATGAAAAAGAGAAATTCTCCATCTAATATTGATTGAATGTCTGAGCATTCCGAGACTTTCACCAGTCTGTATACAAAGTATCTTACGTCCTTTCCAAAACTATTAATTAGTTCCCCTCTCTGGCTATCCAATCTAATTCAAGACTCATTCAGTGGAACTAAACTTGGTAGTGGAAAGTCAAGATTTACCGATTCCCTTCCACTACTTTAAGTTTTCCTTGAATTTTATACGAAAAAAATTACAACACTTTAGAGAACGGAACCCCCAGAGCCAGAGGTTTAGAATAACGAAAAGAAGGTATCAAGAGTCTTTTTCCTACGTTTGTTTTTGTGAGTTAGATCAGCAAAGCAGAGTAGGGGATTTGGAGTCTTTTGTTGAGGCGACACCCGGATTTGAACTGGGGAAAAAGGATTTGCAGTCCCCCGCCTTACCGCTCGGCCATGCCGCCAAAACGATATAAACTAGATTCAAATTTTCTCTCTTTTTTTTCGGAATTGAAAAAAAAAAAAGCAAATATAGATTTTCAGTCACAAAAGAGAGAATCCAGTACAAATCAGAACCATTAACTATTGACTGTAAATTCATGACCATTTTTGAATTGGAATCTAAAATTTTCTTTTTTTTTCTAATGATATAAGAAAATCATTAGAAATGGATTTCTAACTAATCTATATTGATTTTTTTCAATTAAAAAGAAATCCTCCGCAATTTCAATTATAACAGCAATGATGAGTATATGTAAACCCCAGAGCATACGTTACGTTGTTATAGAGTTCTAGCTCTATAATGCGGTATTTTATCTGTCTAGGATGCTTATAGAGAGTAATTCTCAAGAAATTTTTGTATTTCAATTTTTCATTGAATAGATTGAAGAGAAAATTGAATTTTTAATAGAGCACAGCATGTGCTGTCCCGAATAGAACTGTACCGCAATAAAAGAAGAAAAAGAGACCTATATATCTGCGCATTTTTTTTAATAAATAAATTAATAAATAAAAAAAATACAAGCTTTCTTACCCACTTCAATTCAATGATATTCTAAATATTCTAT